CTTTTTTATGACTTATTTGTTTGTCGCACAAAAAAACTTTTTGAGTTTCCGGTAGAAAGAGATTTCCCCAATGACAACGCTTTTAAGGCTGCCCAATATCCCTTCCCCTTCCAAAGATTTTTACGAATACGCTTTTTTGATATAGAAGTACGTTTTTTTGGAACTGCCATTTTAAAATTAAGAGGTTACTCGTTGTTATAGTTGGATGTGAAAGACATCTATTGGTCAAAACGAATCTATTCATTATCTAGTTATTCTATAGATAGATTCTATTATCTTTAAAAAAAAAATAATAATAAAAATATAGATTAAGAGATATACAAAAATTCTAAAAAGGCTTACTCGAAAAAGAGCATGATATGTCATTTTTTTAAACAAAAATTTTTCTATATATAATATTTGTAAGAAAGACGCATTTTATTGATTAGTATCTTTCTTTGTTGTTCTTTATGATTCACATCCATATCTCTAGAATTCGCTGTTGTACTATAGAAAGAAAATTTAGTGGAACAAAGGATTTAAAAAAGAACTTCTATTTAGAACTCTGTGCATTTTTGTATTCGACTTTTCAGTTATACAGAATAAAATACACCAAAGATTTTAAGAATCCCATTCCCATTGACTAAAGAAAACTAGTCATTAAATGAATTAATCTGTTAAAAGATACATGATTTGATAAAATAAATCTTAGTGATTTTTTTTAAGCCCTTTCCTTTCAATAATCAATAAATAGAAAAATGGATCTTATCTAATAAATCTTAGAAATAATGTCAGATATTATAGCGTTTCCTATAAATATTTTTTAGAAAAATGGAAAAGAATCAAAAAATTTGATAATGAAACCCATTAATGATTTGGAATAAACTAACTAAAAAGCGAGTTCTTATTGCATTAGTACAACCTTTTACCTTTGTTAATCCTATGAATCATATTGATTCATATCATAATAAAGTACTCTTTTTAGTGTAATTTTTTATCCTTACTTTATGAATCTAAAGTGATCTAATACTAATAATAATTTTCATTTTTGGTATTAAAAAAAAATCCTAGTTAATAACTAAATATTCGCTTTATGAGCAAGTTGGTCATATCAGTTACCCAACTGTAACTTTCTTTATTTGAATATTTGAAGGATTTTGGAAAGACTCAGAATAAGTAAGAATATATAAAATTCTAAAATTCTCTTTAAGTTAGTACATCTCTTGATTTTTTTTATTGACTCCTTTTGAAATTGAAAGGAGGTAGGATCCCGTAAATCGGAAATAATTAATTAAGAATAAAAAACTTTTTTTATGGAACAGACATATCAATATGCGTGGATAATACCTTTCTTTCCACTTCCAGTTCCTATGTTAATAGGGGTGGGACTTATTCTTTTTCCGTCGGCAACAAAAAGCCTTCGCCGTATGTGGGCTTTTCAAAGTGTTTTATTGTTAAGTATAGTCATTCCTTTTTCGATCAATCTGTCTATTCAACAAATTTATGGCAGTTCTATCTATCAATATGTATGGTCTTGGACCATCAATAATGATTTTTCTTTAGAATTCGGTTACTTGATCGACCCACTTACTTCTATTATGTCAATATTAATCACTACTATTGGAATTTTGGTTCTTGTTTATAGTGATAATTATATGTCTTATGATCAAGGATATTTAAGATTTTTCGCTTATATGAGTTTTTTCAGTACTTCTATGTTAGGATTAGTTACTAGTTCTAATTTGATACAAATTTATATTTTTTGGGAATTGGTCGGAATGTGTTCGTATCTATTAATAGGGTTTTGGTTCACACGGCCTGTTGCGGCAAATGCTTGCCAAAAGGCATTTGTAACTAATCGTGTTGGGGATTTTGGTTTATTATTGGGAATTTTAGGTTTTTATTGGATAACAGGGAGTTTCGAATTTCGAGATTTATTCAAAATATTCAATAACTTTATTTCTAATAATAATAATGAAGTCAATTTTTTATTTGTTACTTTGTGTGCCGGTCTTTTATTTGCCGGTGCGGTTGCTAAATCGGCACAATTTCCCCTTCATGTATGGTTGCCGGATGCCATGGAGGGGCCTACTCCTATTTCGGCTCTTATACATGCTGCTACTATGGTAGCCGCGGGCATTTTTCTTGTAGCTCGGCTTATTCCTCTTTTCATAGTCATCCCTCACATAATGAATTTCATCTCTTTGGTCGGAATAATAACAATATTATTCGGAGCTACTTTTGCCCTAGCTCAAAAAGACATTAAGAGAGGTTTAGCCTATTCCACAATGTCTCAATTAGGTTATATGATGTTAGCTCTAGGTATGGGGTCTTATCGAAGTGCTTTATTTCATTTGATTACTCATGCTTATTCAAAAGCATTGTTGTTTTTAGGATCCGGATCCGTTATTCATTCAATGGAAACTCTTGTTGGATATTCTCCAAATAAAAGTCAGAATATGGTTTTTATGGGAGGTTTAACAAAGCATGTTCCAATTACCAAAAAAGCCTTTTTAGTAGG